AGGAGGAACGTATTTACTAGTTATATCATCTGCAATCGCCTGAATCTCGAGACGCTCTTCGAACCAATCGTAGACTTTATTGAGATAGGTAAACCAAGGGGACTCCCCCTCTGAGAACCGTATATGAGAATTTCATCTCGTACAGCTCAAACAAAAAAACAAAAAAACAGGTTAAAAGAGGTATGGAATAGAAAATTGGAAACTTCTTAATCTTTTGATTCCATTTTCGCTAAAAATACGAAAGAGTAAAAGTAAGAAAGCTCTTTTTTTTTGTTATAATTAGAATGTCAAAAAATCAAGTAGGCTCACTTGTCTTTCTGTTGATCGTTCCAGGCCTCTTGAATCTTCTATTTCCCTATTTTTTTCTTTCATCTGTTATTTTAATTTGTATGGAATGTAGCTTTACTTTTGTTTTCTTTATTATTGATAGGAATTTTCTTGTTAAGACCCTAGGAATCAATTGAAACCTTAAATTAATACTAGAACCACGATGATTCAATAAAACCTTCAAGCTAAGTCAAGGATTCCCTGAGTAAGAACCATTGGATCATCATTTATTCAACGAGTAGAATCGATATAATGACTAAAACTAGAAAGAAAAGTTTGTTCTTTGAGCAAAATCAAAGCAGAAACGGGAATTTGAAAGAAGAAAACTCTTTCAATTGAAAACTTTTTTCTTTTGAAAAATTTGAGGAATCCGGCCACGAGGTCTGAATATTAAGTATGAATCATAGTTCAAATACTTCGTGATATATTTCATATATTCCGTGCTCCAGATACTAGAATGAATATCCGACGGGGTAAAACCATCTCTATCAAGACGACAGACCCACTTTCTGTACTCTCAATAGGATCAATTATAACAAGTCACACACTCATATTCCGGAAATACAGAAACACAAAAATTTCGCGGTCGAACTACCAAAAAAGAATAAGCTAAAATAAAAAGCCGAGGCCTAAATGCATCGTTTTTTGTATTTTTATTTAAAAGCTAGGGTTCTTATAAATCTAATTAAATCTAATTCAGTGAAATTCCGTCCAGTAAAACGGAAGAATTATAAATCTCCAAAATAATAGATAGGAATACCGCAAATAGAGCCATTGCGACACCCATCAAAGGAGTAGTTCCCCATCCAGGAGCTACTTTACCATATTCCGAATTCAATGGTTTCAATAAAGCCCCTACAGACGTCCGTCTTGGACCAGATCTAGAACTACCCTCAACAGTTTGTGCAGCCATAAATCCTATTTTGTATTCATTGAGATCTGTTGACTTTGTATACCATTCCGTTGTAAATAAACAATCTTATCATAGATCCATTGTGGTCTTGAAATTATATAATAATGGAAACAGCAACCCTAGTCGCCATCTCTATATCTGGATTACTTGTAAGTTTTACTGGGTATGCCTTATATACTGCTTTTGGGCAACCCTCTCAACAACTAAGAGACCCGTTCGAAGAGCACGGGGACTAGTTGAAGTAATGAGCCTCCAAATGTTGGGAGGCTCATTACTTCAATTCAGATAATGAAAAATCATTTCATTTTTTAGTTGGAACTTTAGGCGGTTCGCGAAAAAAGATAGCGAAAAAAATGATCCCTAGAGTCGAGACTAAGAGGAATGTATAAACCAATGCTTCCATAAATGTGATCGCGGTTTACAATTATAGCTTCCATACCTGTTTATTGGGGATCATCTCCCCGATTAAAGAAAAAAAAATCAAAGAAAAGGCGAAAGGACGGAGATTTAAATCCAGACTTTTTCCGTATCCTATGTAAAATCACAAAGAGAAAATAGAAGTGAGAAGCGAAAAATAACAGAGCAATGCTGCATCAGACTACTTGTCTTCTTGTAGTTGGATCTCCAAGTTTTTGGAATGCTCCAAATTCCACTTGAGCATCCAAATCTGGGTCAATACCAGCAAAAACATCTCTGAATAAGGTTCTAGCACCATGCCAAATGTGCCCGAAGAAGAAGAGCAGAGCAAAGGAAGCATGTCCAAAAGTAAACCAACCTCTTGGACTGCTACGAAAAACACCATCGGATTTCAAAGTAGCACGATCTAATTCAAAAATTTCACCCAATTGGGCACGTCTAGCATATTTTTTCACAGTCGCAGGATCACTATAACTCACTCCGTTCAGTTCGCCACCATAGAACTCAACGGTTACGCCTACTTGTTCGACACTATACTTCGATTCTGCCCTTCTAAAGGGAACATCGGCTCTAACAATTCCATCTCCGTCTACCAAAACAACTGGAAATGTTTCAAAAAAAGTAGGCATGCGACGTACAAAAAGTTCACGCCCTTCTTTATCTCTAAAGACAGGATGTCCTAACCACCCGACAGCTATTCCATCTCCGTTATCCATTGAACCCGCTCTGAATAATCCCCCTTTCGCTGGATTATTTCCGATGTAATCATAAAAAGTTAATTTTTCAGGAATTTTAGACCAAGCCTCTGATAAACTTTGATTTTCGGCTAGTCCAGCGCTAACTCTTCGATATATTTCTTGCTGAAAGTATCCCTGATCCCATTGATAACGGGTGGGACCAAATAATTCGATAGGAGTAGTTGCTGAACCATACCACATAGTTCCAGCAACAACAAAAGCTGCAAAAAAGACAGCAGCGATACTGCTGGAAAGAACGGTTTCAATATTGCCCATACGTAATCCTTTATATAGACGTTGGGGCGGGCGGACACTAAGATGGAATAAGCCTGCTAATATGCCCAATGTCCCTGCTGCAATATGATGAGAGGCTATTCCTCCTGGAACAAAGGGATCAAAACCTTCCACACCCCACGCGGGATTTACAGATTGTACCTTTCCAGTTAGTCCATATGGGTCGGACACCCATATTCCAGGACCATACAATCCTGTTACATGAAATGCGCCAAAGCCAAAGCAAGCCACTCCTGAGAGAAATAAATGAATTCCAAAGATCTTAGGCAAATCCAAAGAGGGTTTTCCTGTGCGTTCATCACCAAATATTTCTAGATCCCAATACACCCAATGCCAGATAGCTGCCAAGAAGCACAAGCCAGAGAACACAATATGCGCCCCGGCTACACCTTCGTAACTCCAAATCCCCGGATTCGTTATCGTCCCTCCTGTAATACTCCAACCGCCCCATGAATTGGTTATTCCTAAACGAGTCATGAAGGGTATAACGAACATACCTTGTCTCCACATTGGATCGAGAACAGGGTCGGAGGGATCAAAAACTGCTAATTCATATAGAGCCATTGAACCGGCCCAACCAGCAACCAGAGCTGTATGCATTATATGAACAGAAAGCAAACGACCGGGATCATTCAATACGACAGTATGAACACGATACCAAGGCAAACCCATGGTAATACCCCTTTATCAACAAAAAATAGACACTATGTAACTTTATTGCATTGAAAAAACTATGCTATGGACCCCCCTTTTTTTTTCAGTGGATTATCTCGGAAAAAGGGTTACTATTTGTTCTATTCTTTTAGTAAAAATGGAACAATTTGGTTCATAGGAAAAAAGAGAAGCAGATCTATTCTATACTCGATAAGTACCAATACGCAATGGGGGTTTATTCCCTTTTCGAAGAGCGCATGCATCCATATTTAGTCATCATTCAAAGTACCTATTCGTAAAAATTTTCTTTGTTTTCCTTTATTTTATGAACTTATTCTATCTATGTAGAAAATATGACGATAAAGCTAATATTATTAAAATAATAAAACCATTATTACGTTTCCACATCAAAGTGAAATAGAGTACTTAATTCTTTTTTCTTTCAGTTTATGCCTATTGGTGTTCCAAAAGTTCCTTTTCGAACTCCCGGAGAGCGAAATCCAACTTGGATTGACATATAGTGCGCCCTGTCAGATATATTGGGTCATATGGGATTTCCCCATTCTCTCCCCCGATCGAGATATCCTCTCTTTCGCCCCCAAAAAAAGCGATTGAATCATCAAAAATTTGTAACGTGAAGTGCAATGAAATGGAATTAGATCCGTTTTGTGAAGAGGTATCCAGATTAATATTAGCAATTCAAATAATTTATGGTCGACTTGGCTGGACCAATAAAATTAAGTATCCAGGCTCCGTTTAGAAAAACCCAATTGGTAATATATCTATTATTAGGACTTATAGATATCATAAACAATCCTATTTAGAAAGAAATTATTAAATAGCGCTGATCCCAAACAGTTAATCAATCGAATAATAAATATAATGGATACGTCGAATATTTGGCGGAAGACATAAAAGAAATGAATTGCAAAATTGAGAAAAAATGAAAAAAAAAAACAAAGACGTGGTATTGGGGTCATTTGTCCTATATGTGCAAATCAAAATCGGGCAGATCCTTACTCGGAGTAGAGCAGAAACCTAAAAAAATGGAAGAAGCCCATTCAGGAACAAGAAAATGGCATCGTGATTTTTGGATTGGATCTCGATGAAAAAATACATCAATGAAAAGTTAGTGCGATAAAACTGTTTTTTATATTCTAATATTATATATTATAGGAAAACCGGCCAAACGCATCGTTCTTCAAAAATGAAAGAGAAGCCCCTTCCTTCATTAGAAGGAGTCCGCTATAAAAAAAGAAAGAGGGCTGGAAGCTACACATTGATTTTTTTTTCGCAAGTTTTAGTTTTGTTGAACCGTATGCATCAAAAGGTGCCCGTACGGCTCCTAAGGGATACAATTTTATCCGAATCAACCGACTTTATCGAGAAAGATTAATTTTTTTAGGCCAAGCGATTGATAGCAATGTTTCGAATCAACTTATTGGTCTTTTTGTATATCTCAGTTCGGAGAGTGATACCAAGGATCTGTATTTGCTTATAAACTCTCCCGGCGGATGGGTAATACCTGGAATAGCCATTTATGATACTATGCAATTTGTGCGACCAGATATACAGACAATATGCATGGGATTGGCCGCCTCAATGGGGTCTTTTATCCTGGTCGGAGGAGCAATTACCAAACGTCTAGCATTCCCTCACGCTTGGCGCCAATGGGTTTTTTATTTAAGAGAAAAAAGAAGACTATGCCTTCGCCATATGAATTATTAATATTAAGTAATATTAGCATGGCACTTCGAATTTGATATGCAAATTTTTTATTGTTTTTCAAAATATTAGATTATGTATCGAAAGAGTAGTATGAGATAAAGGAAGGGTATTTCCTATTTTATCTTACCTATCGTAGGTCGATTTCAGCGTCACAAACTTTTTTCACACCGGCAGGTTATTAACAACATTTATGTTATGAAAGAGTACGAAAATAAAAAAAAAAAGAAACTTTGGGATTGCTGAATCACAGACAAAATAAATATATTAAAGCAACGGGGCCATCATAGTATTTTTGAACTCCTCCGAAAAAAAAAAGAAGGGTGGTAATTGGATCATTTACCGATCTGGGTATAATGGATCCCACATTTTCTCTTTCTTCGATGAAAGGTAAAAAAATTCCATTGTGGAGCCGTATGCAATGTGAAAAAAATGCCCGTACGGTTTTCTATCTTTTTCTTATTTTATTCTTTATCTCTTCGCCTTGCCTCCTCGTGCGAGATACAGGAACCTTTGATTGTGTTATATTATATGATCAGGGTAATGATCCATCAACCTGCTGCCGGTTTTTATGAGGCACAAACGTCCGAACTTATCCTGGAAGCGGAAGAACTACTGAAACTGCGCGAAATCCTTACAAGGGTTTATGTACAAAGAACAGGCAAGCCCTTATGGGCTGTATCCGAAGACATGGAAAGGGATACTTTTATGTCAGCAACAGAAGCCCAAGCTCATGGAATTGTTGATTTTGTAGCGGTTGGATAAAAAATAGCAGTGATTTCGTGCAAATATATGATTTAAGATTTTATCTTCTTACTTCTTAATTACTTAATTAAAGGTTTAATATTCTATTAATATATTGAAATCGAATAAACTCATAATCATCCGGTTAGGATCAATCTAAACCAGCCCATAATGTATAATTCAGCATGCCAACTATTAAACAACTTATTAGAAACCCAAGACAGCCAATCAGAAACGTCACGAAATCCCCCGCTCTTGGGGGATGCCCTCAGCGTCGAGGAACATGTACGAGGGTGTATGTGCGACTCGTTTAAATCGTGGGCTGAGACAAAACAAAAGAAAAAACAATTTTTCCAGTATCAATGATCAGTACCGGTGAATCGGATAGAATGGAAGAACTCCATTCACTATCTAAAAAAGATGGATCTATCATATCTTTCTATTGTGTATGAAATTTATGGTTTCAATTGGTGCAAATTAAATCACCTGAATTTTCAATTTAAGATGAGAAAGAATTCCCCATTGGTAACAAATAGTTACCCATTAAGCGGGGGAAATCCTATTTAAAAAAGTAGAAATATTATGTTTAGAAGAACGGACTCACAAGGTCAGCTACCCACCCAATCTTCATAATTAAATACCGTTACTGTATAAGGTATATCTCATTATGAAAGACAAATTACTGGAAAATTCATGGGTAGAGCCAAAGAGTGGTAACTGTACAAGTTACCAATAAAATGAAGGAAAGGGCTCCGGTGTATAGAGAAGACCTCACCGTTTAAGAAGTAACCATAGAGACGATGGAACCCACAATTTCTTTAGCTATTTCTATTTTTATTTTTCCAATGCCTAGAAAAAAGGAAAAAAGCGTGGTAGGGAAGGTTATAGTAGCAAAAGCCATTGGAATTTTTATTTTATAAATTGGAAGAATCCGTTTTGTTATTAATAGACTAGGAAGGGGGAAAAGAATAACTGAAAGAAAGGAAATCAATTAGTTATTCATTAAAGTTTCATTTACTCAATGACCAGAATTAGACGAGGATATATAGCTCGGAGACGTAGAACAAAAATGCGTTTATTTGCATCAAGTTTTCGCGGAGCTCATTCAAGACTTACTCGAACAATTATTCAACAGAAAATAAGAGCTTTGGTTTCGGCGCATCGTGATAGAGATAGGAAAAAAAGGGATTTTCGTCGTTTGTGGATCACTCGAATAAATGCAGTAATTCGCGGGGCGGGGGCATCCTATATTTATAGTAGATTAATACACAATCTGTATAAGGGGCAGTTGCTTCTTAATCGTAAAATCCTTGCACAAATAGCTATATCAAATAGGAATTGTCTTTATATGATTTCCAACGAGATCATAAAATAAGGGGATTGGGAGGAATCCGCCAAACTCTTTGAAATGGAATTCTCTGGAGAATGAACTCCGGGAAGGTAGAGTAGAAATTAGTATGATAAAATCTGATAATATGATAAAGTCGTCAAAATGAGCGAACACGCCCGATAAAAAAAATTATTCCTCTTAAAATTATTCCTCTTACCCGATTCTTTTTTTTCTTACGACACGAATGATTCTCGGATTTTTTGAACAAAACGTCCATCTGTTTTTGAGTTCGGATTAGAATTTGGATTCAATTGAAAAGTAAGCCTATTTTTTTCTGTTCCTAAAACCAGGAGTTCTGGTGGTTGACTCCCTTCTTTCAAATTGTTTCTCATTATTAAGAAAAGGTAACGAAGATAAAATACGAGCTTGTTTTATAGCAATAGTAATTAATCGTTGTTCTTTTAAGGTTAATCTATTCACCCGTCTAGATAATATTTTTCCTTGTTCACTAATAAATCGACTAATTAAACTCATGTTTCTATAATCAATTCGATCCCCCGATTGGATCGGGGGCAAACGCCTACGAAAAGATCGCTTGGATTTAAGAAAGAGTCGCTTGGATTTATCCATAATTTGTTTATTCCTTATCCCTAAAATACTATTTCGATCAAATCAAAAAAAATTATAGAAGAAATTCATAGGATTGGGTTTGTCTATATTTATTTAGTTGTTTTTATTTCAATATATGAAATAATAGAAATATATATCGAAATTTTTTTCATGTTCCTTGAAAGGGTGACACCCAAGCACTCGGTTCGATCTATATCTATTTCTTTATCTCCCCATGAATTGTATGTTTGAAACAATACGGACAGAATTTTCTCAACTCCAATCGACTAGGTGTATTGTGTCGATTCTTTTGAGTAATATATCTGGAAATACCCGTTGATTCCTTATTAAGACCGTTTCGAACACAACCGGTACATTCCAAAATAACCCTTACTCGAACGTCTTTACCCTTGGCCATGAACCTCCTTTGGGTTTTTGATTCACCCAACGTTTCTATTTCCCGATCCGACGCAAATAAGAAGAAAGGAAAAGGGACGAAAAAATAGAAGTGGCTAACAACTCAAAATCAAATTATGAAATAAAGATTTTGTTGCAATTAATATAGTAAATAATAAGTAATACAACAATTTCGAAAGCGATTTCTAATCGCAGTACAGTATTTCATTTAAGTATCTTGTATTGCATGATACTCTTATTCTAGTCACATTTCCCTTTTGTTTTCTTTTAACTCTATTATTAATTTTATTCTTAATTTAATTGGAGCCTTAACCCGAATTTAACTGAGGTTGAATCCACTTTTTTCTTTCTCTTTACCCCCGTATTCAATCTATCTAATTCGAAAAAAAAAAAAGACGGGAAAGAGAGATTAGTCACAAATATTTGACTCTATCTCTAATCTTCTTCACCCCTTTCCATATCAATAACTAGAATGAAAAAAAAGGAAATGTCAACGCATCTGGGAAGAAACGATTGATTTCTATCAATAAACCTGCTAAAGACCCGAACCAGAGAGTACTTAGTACCGGTGCCACGGAAAGATATGTTTTAAAATCTCGCATTGAGAATCCTCCTTCTTTTTTTTATATTCCATATTGTAATACATTATGGTAAGAGATGTATATATATTTAAAGACCACTTGTATTTTTGTATTTGTGTGTGGAATCCCCAATTCAACTTGACATGCGCAATGATTCGGTAGAGAATATTTTCTTTTTCTTAAAGCAAAAAAACAGGTCCCTTTGCGCCTGAGAATTCCCGAGAAAAATATTAATTTATTATTATATGTTATATGATATGAGACCAAGAGGAAGAAATAGCAAGATACATTTTGCATAGAAAGGAAGGAAATGGAAATAAAATAAGGATGTGGAAAACAAGACCGGGATTTTCTACAATGATACTGTAGACCAGTTAAAAGGGATGTAGCGCAGCTTGGTAGCGCGTTTGTTTTGGGTACAAAATGTCACGGGTTCAAATCCTGTCATCCCTACCTATTATTGCTCCTCGAAGCAGTAACCTGAGATACATTTTAGAGCGATTCAATTTGGACATACATAATACATAATTTTCAATTTTATGATAGTATACATATGCAAGAAGTATTTATTGGGGTTGAAATTTTTTGGGGGGTTCTATACTATATAAAAAAAAGAATCCCCTTCTTTACAGTCTTTTCCGTTGTGGTAAGAAAGCGCTCTTAGTTCAGTTCGGTAGAACGTGGGTCTCCAAAACCCAATGTCGTAGGTTCAAATCCTACAGAGCGTGATTCTGCTCTTGTCTTGTTAGATCGAAAATTCCACTGAACTGAAATATGAAATACAGCAATCTGAATTTGACCTTTGACCCCCCCAAAAAAATGAAATTAAAGAAAGGAGGAGGTCAGTTAAAAAAAGAGATGTGAATTAATATTAATCAAAGGTCCAACTGATCACCACGCCTGTATTGTAAATATGCGGTTACGAATAATCCAGCCAAAGTAATAGGAATTAGACCTAAGACAATTCCAAATAGAAAAACTTCAATCATTTCAATTTAATTTATTTGAAAAGGGAAAAGGGGAGGTAATATCTATCCCGAAATATTACTATTAATTCGTATTGCTTAGGAATCTCAATTCCCAATAATTGGGAATTAACACGGTAAGGAACTACCAAATATATGGAATACCACAGAAGGATTTCTTTTTATGAATTATTCAATTATTCATTCAATTAATTTCAAATAAGTCCTATCTTACTCAGACCAATAAATAGAGCCGAGGTTAGAGTTAAAGCCGCTAGTAAAAAACC